ATAGAGGGGTAAGGGAAGGGGTTTGTTGTTGAGAACTCTAAAACCGGAAAGAAATTTGAGAATTTGTAGGGTATGGAATCGTAGTCTATATAGAATTATGCTAGAAAAGTATCCATTAACCCTAGTCTAAAAAATCTAGACCTATCAATCAGTCGATTCGTTCTAATTCATTGATTTAATCGATTCGAAATAGTAGAAATAGAAGGGAGTCATTTTTGCAAACATGAATCCCCCTTTTTAATAAAATTCAAAAAAAAAATTTCCTAAGAAAAGAATTTTCTCGTTATCTTGGAGCCTCGAAAGAAAGATCTTTCTTTACTTTGATGAAAAATTTTCTATTTTGATTTGTAATATATAGTTAAAATAGTTAAAATAGATTGGTCGTACCTATCCAATAATCTAGAATCGAATATGAAGAACTCGCTATTCACTCGGTTTTTGGTTCATAATCATTATGTAGGAGAGATGGCCGAGTGGTTCAAGGCGTAGCATTGGAACTGCTATGTAGGCTTTTGTTTACCGAGGGTTCGAATCCCTCTCTTTCCGTACCTTCACTTAATAGACCCATTTTATTAACAACACCGGATCAAATAGCAATGGAGACCTTTATTCCACCAGTTAGACCTTTCATTGATATAGATTCTCTATTCCGAATTGCCGTGACCCATAAACTAGGAAGAATACTGGAAAGAATATGAAAATAGCCCCTCGGTCTATGATACATAAATGGGATAAAATCGGAATTAAACCCGTATTTTTCTTACTTAACCTTAGGTTAATTTAATTTGATGAAAGGGAAGAAAATTGCCCGAACCCTTGCTATTTTATTTGAGTTTAGGGTTTAGTCTGACGAGAATAATATTCTATGACTATGGTTTCATCTATTTCCAAACCGACCCATTTTCTATCTATTATTTGATTGACTAATCCTTTATATTGGAATGGTTGAAGGGTCAAATGCTTTGGCACTTCCTCATGAGGGGAAGAGTTGAGAGAATTTTGAATCAGAGTTCTGGATTTTTGTTCATCCTTCGGCGTAATAATATCTCGGGGTTTGCAGCGATAACTTGGTATATCTACTATACGCCCATTCACTAAAATATGTCTATGGTTAACTAATTGGCGGGCTGCGGGAATAGTCGAAGCCATACCCAATCGAAAAAGGATGTTATCCAAACGCATTTCAAGTAATTGGAGTAAAACTGGACCTGTTGGCCCCTTGACTTTTCTGGCGATACGAACGTATTTAAGTAATTGTCGTTCTGTAAGACCATAATGAAACCGCAATTTTTGTTTTTCTTCTAGGCGAATACTATATCCAGATTTTTTCCCGGAGCGCGGTTGGTTTCTAAGATCACTTCCGGCTTTAGGACTTTTATTAGTTAGTCCTGGTAAAGCCCCCAGGCGGCGTATTTTTTTGAAACGAGGTCCTCGGTAACGCGACATAAAGACTCCTTATTCTTATTTAGAATTCATTTCATTCTTTTTTTTTTTTGAAAATTGGATTTTACAGAATAAACCTAAACTAAAACTGAACTAAATGAAGCGAAGTTTGCTGAAGTAGTGTACTTGTACTATTACTATAAAGAAGAATAAAGAAGAATGAGATAAATATTCAAACTTTCTATTTCTATTATTAGAATAATATATATAAAAGATCCTCTTCCTGACATAGTTGGGAGTTCCTATTAAGAAATTCATGGATTTTGAAAAAGGGGTAAAACACTTTTTGACTATTCTTGGATTTCAAAGGGAGATTATCAATTTTTCAAAAATGGAATAAAAAAATGAAAAATAGGAAAAGGCCGGCTATCGGAATCGAACCGATGACCATCGCATTACAAATGCGATGCTCTAACCTCTGAGCTAAGCGGGCCCACATAATAATAATAATAGAAATTTTCTATGCATAGGAATTCAATACACTATAGTATAGTGTCTCTAGAAATATAGAAAAGAATAGAATCAGAATCTATAATTTCTCTATAATTTCCAATAAATATTGAATATTATAGAACAGAACGATTTATGTAGCGATATAGAATTTCGATTTCTTTATCACACTTCTAAATTCGAATATTATTCTATTCGATAGTCAATCTTAAATATTTTTCGATAGTCAAATTTTCTTTTTGATTTTGGATTCACACGACGTTTGAAATTCTTTTTGTTACACTTCTGTATTTTATATCCTATATATTATTATATTTTCTATTTTTTATATTTCGAAATTCTATTTCGAATTCTATATTTCTTTCGAATTCGAATTAGTTAATTAGTTATAACTAATCAGACATTCCTCGGCTTTCATTCGTAAAAGGGGAAGTTAAGAAAAAAAAAAGAAGAATCGTCCGTTGAAGTATCCCAAATTGCATGGGAGAAATGGCAGGAAAAGGAAGATATATGGGGTATATATCAATCTATATTGAATTGCCGATACAGAAATGATAAAATCCAATTTGATTGGATCAAATAAGGGTTTCCTATAGGTAACAAAGAA